TAATTGGATGCCCTACTGCGTTACAAAATTTCGCTTTAGCCAATGATCCAATCAGAGGAATAATTGGAACTATTGTATCGAGTTTATTGGGAGCATTATTTAGTAGAAATGAATTTTCTAGCATTTGATTCCGCACCACTGCAGGATTTCGTCGAACACTTGAAAAGTAACTCAAAAAATCGAGGGAATGCTTGGATAATTGGTTTATACGGATACTTGCCGCGTGAGACCATACATCAAAATGACATTGCCATAAATTGACAAGGTAAGATTTCCATTTATTCATTAGAAGAGGTGTGTCTTTGGAAGCCAGAATTGATTTTCCTTGATATCTAACATAATGCATGAAAGGATCCTTGAGAAAGCATGGGATGACCGGAAAATCATTAGCAAAGACTTCGGCAAAATGTTCTATTTTTCTATATAAACAGAGTCGTTCAAAAAGGAATCCAGAAGATGTTAATCGTAAATGAGAAGATTGGTTACGGAGAAAAAGGAAGCTGGATTCGTATTCACATATATAAGAATTATATAGGAATAAAAAAAATCTCGGATTACTTTTTGAAAAAATGGAAATAGATTTATTTGTAATAATAAGACTGTTACAATTAGAATACTCATGAAGAAAGAACCGCAATAAATGCAAATAAGAAGCATCTTTCACCCGGTAACGAAGGGTTTGAACCAATATTTCCAGATGGGCAGGGTAGGGTATTAGTATATCCGCCGAATAATTTAAATGTGGGAACTTTTCCTCTAAAAAGGGAAATATTGAATGAATGGATCGTAAATTGTAAAATCTTACGATTTCTGCCCCTTCTAAAGAAGATATTAATCGTAGATAAAATGGAATTTCCACAATGATTGCAAATCCTTCTGATAGAATTTTAGAATGCAAATTCTTGTTGTACCCAAAAAATGGATTTTGTTTAGAATCATTAGCAGAAATTATCAAATAATTCAGTTGATACATTGTAGTAATTAAGCGTTTTACAATCAGTAAACTAGATTTATTATCATAACCTATATTTTCCAACAACATGTATCTATTTAAACCATGACCATGAGCAAGTGCATAACTATATTCCCGAAAGATAAGTGGGTATAGGAAGTCATGTTGCCGAAATCTATCGAGTTCTAAATATCCTTGAAATTCCTCCATTTAAAATTAGATGGGGATAAGGGATTTCTTTTGGGTTATTAAATGACACATAGTACGATACAGTCAAAACAGGATATTATAGTAAGAAATAAATAGATATATACCCCGGAACCAGATAAGACTGATCGACGGACTCTTTAGCCTCTCCTTTTCCATCTAATTTAATTGGTTTATGTTCATTCGAGGATAACAAGATGGTTAGAAATCCTTTATTTGTTCAACCCAATCGCTCTTTTGATTTTGGAAAAAAAGGATTTTTATCTTTATCAATAGACTGCTTTTTCTACACATTTACCCCCACACTCTAATGGAGAATAGCTACTAATAATTAGGATTTAAAAAAAAAATCGATGATCCACTTATGGGAAAAGCATTTCCCGCATCAAGGACTAATCTATTTTTAACGTTTAATTAGATCGGGTAATCGTTCAAATTAAGAACAGAAGCTCGTTTCTTTTTTTTTTGTTTACCTATAATTGGAGCCATAGGGCTCTATCCATTTATTCACTTAACCCAAAATTTAATTTTATTTTTTTTCGTCAAGAATTTAAACAAAGTTTTGAACCGATCCGCTAAGAATAAAATATTCTCGGAATTCCACATTGATACGACATGCTGCTTTTTCCATTCATTCCTTTGAGGATCAGTCGCGGTTTTACAAGCTCTAGAGATAGTATCGACGAAGACGTTGCTTCATACAAATGTGTAAAAATTGCCAGTCGCACTTAAAAGCCGAGTACTCTACCGTTGAGTTAGCAACCCCCCCCCCCCCCCAAAAAAAAAAATGTGTAGATCCAATCGGAATAAAAAATTAGATTTAATTGCACACCGAAATCCAAATAGTAAAATAGCAAAAACATTGCTAATCGATTCTGAACATAAAAAAAATAATGAACATATTAGATGCAAATACACTGACTTCTAAAATAAGAATCTAGATTAAGATAAGGATATGGATTAAGTCAAAATTGATGTACTACCACGGATTTAGTTCGTATCTTATCCATTATTATCTTATCCGTTTTTTTTTTTCAATAAAAAAAATAAATAAAGGCTTCTCGTATCCCAGCAAATCCGACGAATCCGTCGTTTAAATAAAGTAAAATAAAAAAACCAAGTCCATAGATGGAACAGAGGGAAATAGATACATTTATTCATGATCGGATTATATTTGTTTGATACACTGTTGTCAATATGAATGTAAATCTTAAGAAAAGAACACAATGTGGAGAACCATAAATTAAAATTAAAAAAAAAATTAAATATTGAATTAATATAATAAAATATAAATTATACAAATAAAGAAAAACTAATGACTTGTATTGAATTGGCACTAACTATATATGGATAATAAACATGGATACAAAAGGATGTAAGCGTAAGAATCAATATTCGTAGCAAAGTATCGCAATGCTTGGGTTTACTTAATCCATATAAGTAAAAAAAAAAAATAAATCTTAAATCCCATTTGTTTTTTTTTTATTTATTTGTTCATAACATAAAAAAAGTGAAAGTTTCAACTAAAAAACAACTAGTATTGAATTAGCAATAATGTAAATATTTTGGATTTCTAAATCCAACTACTTCGGTTATTCATTTGATCTTTTTTCATCTGTCTTAAATTAAATGAATTTCTATCACTAAAATAAAAATAAATTTTTGTCGTTATAGAAGACGACATTTTTTAGTAGTAGACATTTTTTGGTAGTAATAATAAATAGGTATGAATAGAACAAAAGAGGGGGGGCGGTAGTATATAAAAGGTTATACAAAGTTATATAAGCCCCCTCTTTTGTTCTATTCATTAATTGAATTTAATTTAATCTGTTGATTAAGGCAAAGTTACATAAAAACTCCCGCCTTCTTCGAAATATCATGAACAGTTCCCGTAGGTTGAGCGCCCCTTTCAAGTAAATATAGAATAGCAGGAACATTTAAATAGGTTTGATTCTTTAGCGGATCATAAAAGCCCACTTTCCGAAGAGCTCTTCCTTCTCTTCGGCATCGAGCATCAATTGCAACGATTCGATAAACCACCCATTGGGATAGATGTAGATGAATAATACCCCCCCTAGAAACGTATAAGAGGTTTTCTCCTCATACGGCTCAAGAAAATTCGAAATTATGTCTATGGATCGAATTTTAAATTTTTAATTAGTAATGTCAAATGGATCCATAAAATAATCAAATCAATTAAATATGAGTTAAGTACTTTTTAGTATTCCTTATTATTATCCGAAAAAGAAAATAAAATCATTTGTATTCGCATCCTCATAACTCAAGTTGGATAACTCGCTAATAACCCAAGGAAACCCTTTACTTTAGGTATTTCGTTTATTGAGCGATCTCTAACCACGCACCTTTTTTGTCTTTAGAATCTATTTTGATTCTTAATTAGAATCTATTTATTGAGACAACTGAAAGTGGTATTTCCTTGTTCCAGGATTCTTTATCGTTTCTTTGAATCATTGGGTTTAGACATTACTTCGGTGATTTTTAATCGTTTCAAAAAACGTCAGCAACATACCCTTTTTGTGATTTCTTTTTATCAAAAAATCATACAAATGGTCGATTTGATTCCTGCGCGATACACTTTTAATCGAAAGAGTTTTACCAATTCCAAGAGGTTTTACTTATAAATTTGAAAATTGGATCCTTTCGATTTTTATATGGAAAATATACTTACGAAGCTGTTTCAACTTATTAATTAACACTAACCCTAGACCCGTTCCCTTAAAAAATGAATCAATACTTTTTTTTACTCGAGCTCCATTAAGATCATGTACTATTTGCATCCCAACCCCCGACCTCAAAAAGGAGGGTTCTAGTGAAACAGAACAAACGATGTCGAGCCAAGAGCACCCTCATTCCTATCTAATTAATATAAAAAGAAAATGATGGATGTAAGAATCCACAGACGACCATATCCCTCAAGTCGCACGTTGCTTTTTACCACATCGTTTTAAACGAAGTTTTACCATAACATTTCCTAGTAGGTTGCTGTAAACAGTATGTAATTGATTCCATTATGGACTCATGAATAATCATTGGTTCGTTCGGTACATAGTAATCCATACTTTTATGAATGGGTAATTTCTCAAGAAGTATCAGCACGAATTAAATTTAACCCCATATAATATATAGAAATATAATAAATATTTTTTTAATATATTATTTTATTTTTTCTTTAGAAAATATAAATATTAGAATATAAAAAAATTGAACTAATAAATAAGACAAATAAGTTTTTTTTTAATCTGCATCTTGAGGTGACTTGCTAAAATAGATTCACCAATTTCACACTTCTTCGAGTACCAAGGACTCATAAGACATTATTAAAAATATTTAATTGATTGAAAAATTTCCTATTTCACTATCATTACATTATTTGAATAAGGCTTTACAGTAAAAATCGCATTTTGATAATAATAGAGAAAAATTCATATTCGGATTAAACCATAAAAAAAATGTAAATTCTTTTTGTTTTTCACGAGGTGGTGGATAAAGACTGATAGAATAGAGGCTTGGGGTTGTTATTCTTTTTGATAAATCATAATTAAAAGAAGATCCCCAGGTAGACTAAACAAATATCTTTGAAAGTAATTAGAAACATTCTATGTTAAAGGGTAAAGTTAAATATTTAAAATTTAGGGATAACAAATCTATTGTCACAAAACTCAATTGAAATAAAATAAAGTTTTCAATGAATCAATGAAATAGAAGAAATAGAACGATAACAATACATATATATAAGTCTTCGCTCCCTTTCTGCGTAGTTTATTTGACTTGGAGTCAATAATCCGGCTGCAATTATTTCCTAAGGAAAAGCGACTAAGATGTATGAATACACTTTGTCTCAATTGGTACATATCATATATTTACAATTTTTCATAAAAGAAAACACAAAATACTTAAAAACGGGGTTCAAAGAAAAGACATATGTTACGTATGTAACTTGATTTTTTTTTAATGAAATTCAGACAGCCGCATATATTGAAATTGGTATTTTACATTGACGTTTAACTCCTATCTACTGCGTCAATTCTATGAATATGATGAATCCTAAATAAAAAAAGAATCCTATTAGAGTGTTCCAGACTATTACTATTTTGTATAAATGTAAATTAAAACAAGTACAGATTAAATCATGGCTCGTATTTTTATTTTATGAAGAACTAACTTATTAAATAGAAATATGATTTAATCTATGCTCCCCTCTTACCTGTATACAAATAGATTCAATTACATCTGTGTGTTATTTGAACACGATTCGATTTTTTATTTTTGAAAAAGATATAATTCATATAAGAATCAATCATTATAGGAAAGCAAAATCAGATTATAACCAATCTTATTCTACTCTTAAAAAAAAAAAAAAAATAAGGTTGTTTAAAAAAGGGCAATCTTTCTTTTATTCTGATATAAAATAGAAAATCTATATTCTGATATGATATATATAATATAATAGGTATGCTCTGGGACGGAAGGATTCGAACCTCCGAATACCGGGACCAAAACCCGTTGCCTTACCACTTGGCCACGCCCCATTTTTGATTTCTATTCGACATTAATAAAGACTAATATTGATAGTAGTTCTTCGTCAATTCTAGTCCAAATCTATATAGAATAGATTAGAGTGTTGCTAGGATTTTGAGACATTTAGATAGAGAATTAAACGACATTTATTGATCATTACATACAATTCAATTAAGATATTGTATGAAAGTATGGTTTTGTCTATTCTCTTTTGATTTGAGAATTGAAGAATTTTTGATTGGGTTAATTAAAAAAAAAAAATAAGATTATAATAACTCATATTAAGAACTCATCATATTAATAACTCAATCAAAATAAATACAATTATCTTCAAGAACAAAGAAAAAAATGTTTGTTATGCTTAATATCTTTAGTTTGATCTGTATTTGTCTTAATTCTGCTCTTTCTTCAAGTAGTTTTTTCTTCTCAAAATTGCCCGAGGCTTATGCTTTTTTGAATCCAATCGTAGATTTTATGCCAGTAATACCTTTGCTCTTTTTTCTCTTAGCTTTTGTTTGGCAAGCTGCTGTAAGTTTTCGATGAGATCTTTAATACGGTCCTAGAAAAATTCATGATTTATTCTTAAAAAAAAATTCTAACAATTCATAAGATCAGATAAGTCTTATAGTATAACCCTTCGATTCAAATAATTAAATTCTTGGATCGCCACAATAAGTCTGGGCTCCCCCCAGTTCCTCATTCGGACCCTTTTTTACAGTGAAAGAACCTAGTAGATTCCTCCGCAATATCTAATTGCGGGTATGAAAAAGCTTTTGGTAATGAAAGACTTGACTCTTATTACATATTACAAATGAATTTCTGAAAATTCTTTTTTATTTCTATAGATTTAGAAAAATAATTTCGTGGTGTCAAAATAAGGTATGTGGTATAAAAATGGAGAATCTATTATCTTTTTTTCCAAAAAAAATGATCTTGGAGATTGTGTAATGCTTACTCTTAAACTATTTGTTTACACAGTAGTGGTATTCTTTGTTTCTCTCTTTATCTTCGGATTCCTATCTAATGATCCAGGACGGAATCCTGGACGTGAAGAGTGAAGAATAAAAAATAACAATAAAGTTTCTGTTTTCCTTGCTTGATTTTAAAATGTTCTTAGGATTTTATTTATTCCACATTTTTAACTATTAATTAAAATGAAATAAAAAAAAAGACTCGTTGAAAGAGAAATTGAAAGATAAAGAAAAAATACCAAGTCATCCACTAAAGCGGAAAGAGAGGGATTCGAACCCTCGGTACGAAAAACCCGTACAACGGATTAGCAATCCGACGCTTTAGTCCACTCAGCCATCTCCCCAAATTGAAATAAAAAGGATAATTACTAGATTATATTACACAAAAACAGTAAGACTTGAAAAAGGGCCCTCTCTTTATACCTCTTTATTATTCAGTATATAATTATTATATAGATATCTACATAGAAAAATAGAAAAAACAATATAGAAAATAAAAATCAGTGATTTCATTTAGGTAAAGTAAGGGCTCGAAAGCGATATCTCAACTCCACTATTCCAATGAATATAAATTTAGATATATAACCACCTAATGCCCCAAGAATATTATATATTATATAAACTATAAATTATATAGCAATGAATTTCTTATATAAAAAAATTATAGAATTAATAAATAGTAAATAGAAAGTAATAATAAATATATAAATTAAAATTAAATAAATAATAAAAAAAGAGTACCTCTTTGCTTTCGTCTGCAAGATCCTTTTTTACTTTTACTTCCACAGCCCGGCCCCCGGTCCTGACCGGGCCGGGTCTTTCGTTTTTGTTCCAATGAATCATAGAAAAAAATGATTTATTTGATTTGAAAAAAAAAAAAAAATGATTAATGATTGTTGTTGTTTCAAGAACAATCATAATAAAGGCAATTTCTATTCCTATCATACAGAATAGAATCCGAGTGTCATTTCTTAATTATTTTATTCTTGCACAATTTATGTTATGGCATACGCCTTTTTTTTATCGAGACGTATCCATCTCATTTAAATAACTAAAAAAGCGTGTTTTTTTAGTTATTTAAATAAATCCTCTTTCCCCAATCCCATTAGTCTCCTTGGCCAAAGCATATCAACGCTCTAATTTTCTCTTTTCTGATCCTATCGTCTTAATTATGACCCATTTTTTTGTTCGACAAAAGATCCATTTATATACAATAATCACATTGTAGCGGGTATAGTTTAGTGGTAAAAGTGCGATTCGTTCTATTAATCCCTTAAATGGTTAAGGGGTCCTTCGGTTTAATTAATATTCCGATCAAAAACTTTATTTCTTAAAAGGATTTAATCTTTTACCTCTCAATGAAAGATTCGAGGAAGAATAGACATTCTCGTGATTTGTATCCAAAAGAGTCAATTAGAAATTGGAAAAAACAAAATTGGATTATGAAATTACGAAACATAATTGGTTTTTGAATTGGATCAATATTTCCAATTGAATAAGTATGAGTAAGGGGTCCATGGATAAATAGAGAAGGGAGTATTTCTAATCGTAACTAAATCTTCAATTTATGATTTGTATAAAAGAGATTGAAGCAAAACAGCTATTAACTAATGGCTTTGGTTTACTAGAGACATCGACATATTATATTGTTTTAGCTCGGTGGAAACAAAATCCTTTTCCTAAGGATTCTTTCAAATAGAAATAGAGAACGAAGTAACTAGAAGGGTGGTTCTAACCCCCCCTGTTCTATAGGGATCATCTATAAAGCGGGTTTTGTTTTGAATGCATTCAAACAGAAAAGCTGACATAGATGTTATGGGCCGAAATTTCTTTTCTTTTTTTTTGTAATTTAGTTCACATCTGACATATGTGAAATTTGTCCATCTTTCATAAAGGAGCCGAATGAAACCAAAGTTTCACGTTCGGTTTTGAATTAGAGACGTTAAAAACGATGACTCAACGTCGACTATAACCCCTAGCCTTCCAAGCTAACGATGCGGGTTCGATTCCCGCTACCCGCTTATATCTCTATATTATATATATTAATTTATTCTCTATATTTCTAAAATTCTATATTCTATTTAGAATATGTTTAATAGTAAAAGTTATAGTTTTTATCTATTATAAAATATTATATTATTTAAATTCTATATTAAATAATCTATAATATAGAGGATCTAATTATAATTATTCATGTAATGAATCTAATTTAATGTAATTATTAATTTAATGATAATGAATGTATCATTGAATTGAATGCGCAATTCCTGGAATTCTCTCAATGGTCTTTTTTCTGACCAAGAGATGTGAAAACAAAACTAAGAAAAAAGCGTCCATTGTCTAATGGATAGGACAGAGGTCTTCTAAACCTTTAGTATAGGTTCAAATCCTATTGGACGCGACGGATTTCCATATATTTCTTTTCTACTAACTAGGTATTTTGAATGATTTGAACAAGAGACCCTTATACTTATTTATATATTTATTTATATATTTATTCTTAATAATAATTTTTTATTACTATAAAATTATTAATATAAAAAATATATAATAAAATAAAAGATTAGATTATAGAAATAATTATTTCTATAAAATTAGAAAGTTATTTAAAGGAATTTCTTTATACCTGTTCCTGAAGTAGAAAGCGTTCCATTTGTTCTTGAATAGCGTCTTTCAAAAGGGCTTCCGCTTCCTCATTGAATATCTTGGTAGAAGATATGATTTCTTGGAACTGCGGTTTATTCGTTTTTAAATAAGTACGTAACTCAACGAGAAATTTCTTTACCTGTCCAATTTCTAATGAATCAAGATAACCATTCGTTCCAGTATAAATAGTCATTACCTGTTCTTCCACCGTGAGAGGGGATGATTGAGATTGTTTGAGCAACTCGCGTAATCGTTGACCTCTTGCCAATTGATTCTGAGTAGCTTTATCGAGATCAGACGCGAATTGTGCAAAGGCTTCTAATTCTGCGAATTGTGCCAATTCTAATTTTAGTTTGCCGGCTACTTGTTTCATGGCTTTAATTTGAGCGGCAGATCCTACTCTGGAGACGGAAATCCCCACGTTAATGGCAGGTCTGATTCCAGCATTGAATAAATCGGCGGATAAGAAAATTTGGCCATCTGTAATTGAGATTACATTAGTAGGAATATAAGCTGAAACATCTCCCGATTGGGTCTCAACTATTGGTAAAGCAGTCATACTTCCTTCACCTAAACGCGAACCTGATTTAGCGGCTCTTTCCAAAAGTCGTGAATGCAAATAAAAAACATCTCCTGGATAAGCTTCGCGACCCGGCGGTCTTCGTAATAGAAGAGACATTTGGCG